AAAGGAGGTAGAAAAATTTTTTGATTTATGGTTAAAGAAGAAAAACAAGAAAACAGGGGTTCTGTTGAATTTCAAGTATTCAGTTTCACCAATAAGATACGGAGACTTGCTTCACATTTGGAATTACACAAAAAAGATTTTTCATCGGAAAGAGGTCTACGAAGACTTTTGGGAAAACGTCAACGTTTGCTGGCTTATTTGGCAAAGAAAAATAGAGTACGTTATAAGAAATTAATCAGTCAGTTGGATATTCGGGAGAAGTAATTTAATCGTTCGAATTTTTTTCTTATTTTATTAGTAGTCTTATAGTAGTCTTAGATTTTGCATTTTGATGAGCCTCGTTTTGAGGAATTCATGGAATAATCCATTTTCATGGAAAAAAGAATAAGAACAAGGATATGAGTCTACCGCTTACAAGAAAGGATCTCATGATAGTCAATATGGGCCCTCAACACCCATCAATGCATGGTGTTCTTCGACTGATCGTTACTCTCGATGGTGAAGATGTTATTGATTGCGAACCCATATTAGGGTATTTACACAGAGGAATGGAAAAAATCGCGGAAAACAGAACTATTATACAATACTTGCCTTATGTAACACGGTGGGATTATTTAGCTACTATGTTTACAGAAGCAATAACGGTAAATGCACCAGAATTCTTGGAGAATATTCAAATACCCCAAAGAGCCAGCTATATTAGGGTAATTATGTTAGAATTGAGCCGTATAGCTTCTCACTTGTTATGGCTTGGACCTTTTATGGCGGATCTCGGGGCACAGACTCCTTTTTTCTACATTTTTAGAGAGAGAGAATTGATATATGATCTATTTGAAGCTGCTACAGGTATGCGAATGATGCATAATTACTTTCGCATCGGAGGAGTAGCCGCCGATCTACCTTATGGATGGATGGATAAATGTTTAGATTTCTGTGATTATTTTTTACGAGGAGTTGTTGAATATCAACAACTTATTACACAAAATCCTATTTTTTTAGAACGAGTTGAAGGAGTCGGTTTTATTAGCGGAGAAGAAGCTGTAAATTGGGGCTTATCGGGCCCAATGTTACGAGCTTCTGGAATACAATGGGATCTTCGTAAAATTGATTCTTATGAGTCTTACAATCAATTCGATTGGAAAGTACAATGGCAAAAAGAAGGAGATTCGTTAGCTCGCTATTTAGTACGAATCAGTGAAATGAAGGAATCCATAAAAATTATTCAACAGGCTGTAGAGAAAATTCCTGGAGGACCTTATGAGAATTTAGAAGCCCGACGCTTTAAGAAAGCAAAGAATTCCGAATGGAATGATTTTGAATATCGATTTCTTGGTAAAAAACCTTCGCCCAATTTTGAATTATCAAAGCAAGAGCTTTATGTAAGAGTAGAAGCTCCAAAAGGTGAATTAGGAATTTATCTGGTAGGAGATGATAGCCTTTTCCCCTGGAGATGGAAAATTCGTCCACCTGGTTTTATTAATTTACAAATTCTTCCTCAGCTAGTTAAAAAAATGAAATTGGCTGATATCATGACGATATTAGGTAGTATAGATATCATTATGGGGGAAGTTGATCGTTGAAATGATAATAGATAGGGTAGAGGTAGAAACTATCAATTCTTTTTCGAAATCGGAATTATTAAAAGAAGTCTACGGACTGGTATGGATTCTACCCATTTTGACCCTCCTACTGGGAATCACAATAGAAGTACTCGTAATTGTGTGGTTAGAAAGAGAAATATCCGCATCGATACAACAACGTATTGGTCCAGAATATGCTGGCCCCCTGGGACTCCTTCAAGCTATAGCAGATGGAACTAAGCTACTTTTGAAAGAGGATATCCTCCCATCCCGAGGAGAGATTCCCTTATTTAGCATTGGTCCCTCTATAGCAGTCATATCCATTTTATTAAGTTTTTTAGTGATCCCTTTGGGATATCATTTTGTTTTAGCTGATCTTAGTATTGGTGTTTTTTTATGGATTGCCATTTCAAGTATTGCTCCTATTGGTCTTCTCATGGCGGGATATAGCTCAAATAATAAATATTCTTTTTCAGGAGGTCTACGAGCGGCTGCTCAATCTATTAGTTATGAAATACCATTAACTTTTTGTGTCCTAGCAATATCTCTACGTGTGATTCGTTAAAATAGGATCTTTTTCCTCTAAAATACATTGAATGCTTATCTTCCTTTGCTTATTCTGTATTCGAGTTGGTAAGTTAAACTAGATAGCTATATGAGTGAAACAAAACAGCTTATTAATTTGTAGTAAAAATACAAAATCTCATTTCCTACGTACAAGAAAAAAGTTCCAGTAAACATAAGCAGTGTAAACTCTTTACCCCAAGGTTGAGATTGTTTGATTAGTCATCATATCTTGAAGCGGGCAAGAATAAAGGATTCGCAATATGGAATTCCATTACTAGAATATTTTAAGTTATTACTATAACTTATAACCATAAGACAATCCATCAAAAGTTAGTGAGGGGTTAGAAACACTAAAGTACATACAGGATTAGTAATGAGAGAATCTAAATCATTAGACATTTTTCCTCATAAAAGGAATCGTAATAAGGACTTGAAATTGGTGGAAATGATCAAGTAGTACTTTCTTTGGATTCCGGTCTAGAGTATGTTCCCATTCACTTGTTAAAGAAATGGCTATCAAGAACGAATTAACCCTTTATTCTTTTTTCTTTTTAAGTATACCCTTCCCCGGAAAAGAAGAATAGGACAAAAGATATGGAATGCAATACAAAAAAGGATCTTTATTTATTCTTTATCCCTATTCATACAGAATTCCTCATGAACTAATGCCCAATTCTTTCCATTTATTAATTGCTATAACGAGTGTTTTATTCCAATATTAAGTTATTACCGAACAAAGAAAAATTTTTTATTTTATTATATAAAGGATGAGATCAATTCGGAAGCGCTTTTTTTTTATTCTAGCAGACGGAATTGCTTTGGTCTAATTTGGGCCTTTCCAATCTATTTTATCTTACCTAATTCTATCTATGCCCAGGGGATAATACCGAAATGAAACAATCCTTTCCCTTTTTCTGATCATAGAGGAGCCGTATGAAGCTAAGGTTTCATGTACGGTTTTGGAATAGCGGTGGGAACTGTGATGTTATCACCGACTATGATTATCTAACAGTTCAAGTACAGTTGATATAGTTGAAGCACAGTCCAAATATGGTTTTTTTGGATGGAATCTTTGGCGTCAGCCTATAGGTTTTCTAGTTTTTCTAATTTCTTCTTTGGCAGAATGTGAAAGATTACCCTTTGATTTACCAGAAGCGGAGGAAGAATTAGTAGCAGGTTATCAAACCGAATATTCTGGTATTAAATATGGTTTATTTTATCTTGTTTCTTACCTAAATTTATTAGTTTCCTCTTTATTTGTAACTGTTCTATACTTAGGGGGGTGGAATTTCTCTATTCCCTATATATCCTTTTTGGGGTTTTTCCAAATGAATAAAATAATTGGAATTTTGGAAATGGTAGTAGGTATCTTTATTACATTAACTAAAGCTTATTTATTTCTCTTTATTTCTATCACAATAAGATGGACTTTACCCAGGATGAGAATGGATCAGTTATTAAATCTTGGATGGAAATTTCTTTTACCTATTTCTCTGGGCAATCTCTTATTAACAACTTCTTCCCAACTAGTTTCACTATAAATAAGATAATACAATAAGAGTAAGAATATTTTCAACACAAAAGTTCTCTCAAACAAGAGAAAGAAACATACCTTTTTCATATATATTTAGAATATGTTCCCTATGCTAACTGGGTTCATTAGTTATGGTCAACAAACAATACGCGCCGCAAGATACATTGGTCAAGGTTTCATAATTACCTTATCCCACACAAATCGTTTCCCTATAACGATTCACTACCCTTATGAAAAATCAATTACATCGGAGCGTTTCCGGGGGCGAATACACTTTGAATTTGATAAATGCATTGCTTGTGAAGTATGTGTTCGCGTATGCCCGATAGATCTACCCCTTGTGGATTGGAGATTTGAAAAAGATATTAAAAGGAAACAATTGCTTAATTATAGTATTGATTTCGGAGTTTGTATATTTTGTGGTAACTGTGTTGAATACTGTCCGACAAATTGTTTATCAATGACTGAAGAATATGAACTTTCTACTTATGATCGTCATGAATTGAATTACAATCAAATTGCTTTGAGTCGGTTACCAATCTCCATAATGGGAGATTACACAATTCAAACAATTAGGAATTCGCCTCAAAGTCAAATAGACGAAGAAAAATCTTGGAATTCAAGAACGATTACTGATTACTAGGTATTAGGATTTTTTTTGTTAGAAAAATCCATTTTTACTAAACTATACTATAACGAAAAAAGAATAACTACTGCTTAACAACTTATATACATATACAAAAAAATATCCTAATACCTTTTCCCTTCCTTGAATCTTTTAGTTTTAGTCAGTTCATGAAAAATTTTATACTATAAATTTCTTCTTATCCATAATGGATTTACCTGGACCAATACACGAGATTCTTGTGCTATTTGGGGGATTTGTTCTTCTACTAGGGGGTCTAGGAGTAGTATTACTTACCAACCCAATTTATTCGGCCTTTTCACTGGGATTAGTTCTTGTTTGTATATCCTTATTCTATTTTTTATTGAATTCCTACTTTGTAGCTGTCGCACAACTTCTTATTTATGTGGGAGCCATAAATGTCTTGATCATATTTGCTGTAATGTTTGTAAACGGCTCAGAGTGGTCTAAAGATAAGAATTATTGGACTATTGGAGATGGGTTTACTTTACTCGTTTGTATAACTATTCCTTTTTCACTAATGACTACTATCCCAGATACGTCGTGGTATGGAATTCTTTGGACTACAAGATCAAACCAAATAGTAGAACAGGGTCTCATAAATAACGTTCAACAAATTGGGATTCATTTAGCAACCGATTTTTATCTTCCGTTTGAACTCATTTCCCTAATTCTTCTAGTTTCTTTAATAGGTGCAATTACTATGGCTCGACAATAAGAAATACTTAGAATGAGTAAAAATTCTTAGAATTTCAAATATAAAATAAATAACTAAAGAATCACAATTTTGATTTAGTAAAACAATCTACTGCCAACACAACAAATACATTCTTTTCCCTTTTGTTGCGTAATTATTCTATTCTAATTAATTGAATCGGTTCAATTCTTGTCCTCATATTGAAATGAATCGAGATTGATAAGGAGTTAGTTAATGATGTTTGAGCATGTACTTTTTTTGAGTGTCTATTTATTTTCGATTGGTATCTATGGATTGATCACAAGCCGAAACATGGTTAGAGCTCTAATATGTCTTGAACTTATACTGAATTCAATTAATCTAAATCTCGTAACATTTTCTGATCTATTTGATAGTCGCCAATTAAAAGGAGACATTTTCGCAATTTTTGTTATAGCCCTTGCGGCTGCTGAAGCTGCTATTGGACTATCCATTCTTTCTTCTATCCATCGTAACAGGAAATCAACTCGTATCAATCAATCTCATTTTTTGAATAATTAGACATAGAATCCTCTAAACAAAGGCGCATATATAATAATACAGAACATTAAGATGAATAGAAATCTAATCTTATTTTCTTATTAATATTTAATAATATCCATTTTTTGAGTAGGTTATTTCTGAGTATTCTTTTTTACTTATTGAATATTTGAATATTGCATTTTTGCAATTCATTGATATTGCAATTTGAATATTGCAATAATTTATATTGAAAGAAAAGATGATACCCAATTTATTGGCTAATTCAAATTAGTATGTAGAATTCGTATAATTTTTACTGTTGAATTCTTAAATTCAAGTCTCTTAGCTCTTTTCATGCTTTCTCACAAACAGATTAAGAAATATATTGCACTATTTGTTAAAGTTTGGATAAACCATTGCTTCGTCTGGTGTCTACAATATATCTAATTTATATAGTACTAATTTCATTTTTACCAGATCGAAATTTTTTATGTTGAAAAGGAAAATTTAGAGATCCAATGTCACATTCTGTAAAAATTTATGATACATGTATAGGATGCACTCAATGTGTACGAGCTTGTCCAACAGATGTATTAGAAATGATACCTTGGGATGGATGTAAAGCCAAGCAAATTGCTTCCGCGCCGAGAACCGAAGATTGTGTGGGTTGTAAGAGATGCGAATCCGCCTGCCCAACAGATTTTTTAAGTGTCCGCGTTTATTTAGGGCCTGAAACAACCCGCAGCATGGCTCTATCTTATTGATACGTTACAAAAAACTCCACTTGAATCGTCTGATTCCTCTTTACCGAAGAAGCCTGTGCTCGAAATAATCGAGCATGGGCTTTTCTGGTCAAAACGTATCTTGTCTTTATTACTTTATCATGAGTTATTTTCCTTGGTTAACAATACTTGTTGTTTTGCCGATATTTGCAGGTTCATTTATTTTCTTTTTACCTCATAAAGGAAATAAAATCGTTAGGTGGTATACTATATCTATTTGTTTATTAGAATTCCTTTTAATGACTTATGCATTCTGTTATCATTTCCAATTGGAGGATCCCTTAATCCAATTAAGGGAGGATTCTAAATGGATAGATGTTTTGGATTTCCACTGGAGATTGGGAATCGATGGACTTTCATTAGGATCTATTTTATTGACAGGATTTATCACTACTTTAGCTACTTTAGCGGCTTGGCCGGTTACCCGGAATTCGCGATTATTCTATTTCCTGATGCTAGCAATGTATAGCGGTCAAATAGGATTATTTTCTTCACGAGACCTTTTACTTTTTTTTATCATGTGGGAGTTAGAATTAATCCCTGTTTACTTACTTTTATCCATGTGGGGGGGAAAGAGGCGTCTGTATTCAGCTACCAAGTTTATTTTGTATACTGCAGGCGGTTCCATTTTTTTCTTAATTGGAGTTCTGGGTATGGGGTTATATGGTGCCAATGAACCCGGATTCGATTTGGAAAAATTGATTAATCAATCATACCCTGCAACATTAGAAATACTACTGTATTTTGGTTTCCTTATTGCTTATGCTGTCAAATTGCCGATTATACCTCTACATACGTGGTTACCAGATACCCATGGGGAAGCGCATTACAGTACATGTATGCTTTTAGCCGGAATTCTATTAAAGATGGGAGCATACGGATTGATTCGGATCAATATGGAATTGTTACCTCATGCTCATTATCTATTTTCCCCCTGGTTGGTAATAATAGGAGCGGTGCAAATAATCTATGCAGCTTCAACTTCTCTTGGTCAACGAAATTTCAAAAAAAGAATAGCCTACTCCTCCGTATCTCACATGGGTTTCATAATTATAGGAATTGGTTCCATAACCAACATTGGACTAAATGGAGCTTTTTTACAAATATTATCCCACGGATTTATCGGTGCTACACTTTTTTTCTTGGCGGGAACGGCTTGTGATAGAGTGCGTCTTGTTTATCTCGAAGAACTGGGGGGAATATCTATTCCAATGCCAAAAATTTTTACCATGTTTAGTAGCTTTTCAATGGCTTCTCTTGCCTTGCCAGGAATGAGCGGTTTTGTTGCCGAATTAGTAGTATTTTTTGGGCTAATTACTAGTCCTAAATTTATGTTAATGCCAAAAATGCTAATTACTTTTGTAATGGCAATTGGAATGATATTAACTCCTATTTATTTATTATCTATGTTACGCCAGATGTTCTATGGATACAAGCTATTTAATGTTCCAAACGAAAATTTTGTGGATTCTGGACCACGGGAACTCTTTCTTTTAATCTGTATCTTTTTACCAGTAATAGGAATTGGTATTTATCCAGATTTTGTTCTCTCGCTATCTGTTGACAGGGTAGAGGCTCTATTATACAATTATTATCCTAAATAGGATTTTCTTTTTTTTTAACTAGTCCGCTCTATATTCCATAGTGGAAAAAACATAAAATTCATAAATAAAAAAGGAAAAAAGTCTAATTAGATCTATCTCGAATTTTTGAGAACCCCTTGACCGTCTTTTCAAGGGGTTCTCAAATCAAACAAAAAAGGAAAAAACCTTCATAAAATGAAGGTTTTATGTTATGTAATCATTTAGATGGTAATGTAAATGAACCATAACTATGTAAACCTATTCCTAATAGATTGATACCAAAATAGCAGATCCAAATTATAAGAAATCCTATCGAAGCTACAAGTGCAGAATTCGTACCCTTCCAATTTTGATTTGTTCTACTATGTAAATATATTGCAAATATGGTCCAGGTAATAAAAGCCCAAGTTTCCTTAGGATCCCAATTCCAATAGGATCCCCATGCCTCATTAGCCCATACTGCTCCACAAAGAATACCTATGGTTAAAAGAGTAAACCCTAGACTAATGACACGATAACTCCAAAAATCCAAACGCTCAGTTAATTGATATTTGTAATAATTTGGAAATGCGAGAAAAGAGGTGTTTTTAAAAGAACTTCTTTTTGCATATAAATATTCAATCTCACTAAAGAAAAATGTTTTACTTAAAACATTTTTTTTCTTTTTAGAAAAGAAATCGAAATTCTTTCGAAATCTAATGATTAGAAGAGCGGCGGATAATAAGGATCCGCACAAAAGAGTTGCATAGCTTAGTAACATCATACTGACATGCATCATTAACCACTGAGATTGTAGAGCAGGTACTAGTATTGTGGATTGATGCATTTCAGTTAAAAGACCCGACGTGGCAAAGCCTTGCGTTAAAATAGTACTTGGTGTAGTTATTGTGCTTAAATCATTTTTCGAGTTCTGTATCTTAGGAATAGTATGAAGAATATACAGAGCCCATGAAAGGAAGATCAATGACTCATCTAAATTACTTAATGGAAAATGTCCCGAAGAAACCCAACGAGAAACTAAGAATCCTGTTATAGAGAAAAAAGTTGTTATCATTCCTTTTTCTGACGAATCACGTAATCCCCTAAGTTCACGAACTAATAAGGTTATCAAATGAATCGTAATCACAATTGAAATGGTTGAGAAAGAGATATGAGTTAGTATATGTTCTAAAGTTGCAAATAGCATAAGGATAAGGTCCCATTACAAAATTGGAAATTTCGAATTGAATCCATTTTCTAATCTATTGTATTCTTTTTCTAGACTGCCGCCACTCGGACTCGAACCGAGATGCTTGAGCACTGCTTCCTAAGAGCAGCGTGTCTACCAATTTCACCATGGCGGCTAACTTAAAATAATAGTTAACTTAAAAGAATAATAGTTATTTTCTCGCGAATCGTCGAGACTGGGAGAGGCCATAGAATTTAGGAACATTAGAATTTCATCATTAACTACAAAGAATTTTGTATTTTAGAAAAATTTATAGAATGAAAGTCTTTACGCTCTTATTAATATGATTTACCGGTTCTAAACTCATTTATATGGGAATTTTGGATAAGATTGGATAAGATAGGTAGAGGTTGTAAGTCCTATTGCAAGAATAGTCTACTTTTGGTAATAGAATCCTCAAAAAAAAAAATATGAGGATTCTATTACCAAAAAAAAGTTCTTTGCTAGGAAAAGAATACTGAGGACACAATATACCAAAAACTTTTGTTCTATATAATGGATAACAGAGGGATTCGTTCTAAGAATATTGTACCGAGGAATTCGACACATAAAAGTACATTCGTTAATTAATCCGAATTATTCATTCATATTAAATAATTGGAATTTCTTTGGGTTGGGATAGTTCAATTCAGATTATTCCAAAACCTTATTATTTGTTTGTTGCCCAGAAAAACCTTTTGGTTTTGGATGCTCGTTGCCGCTAGAAAATGATCTTGATTTTGCTAAAGAATAAGATTGTACTATGGAAAAATAAGTCTTTTTCTTCCAAAGATTTTTACGAATACGCTTTTTTGACATCGAAGTGCGTTTTTTTGGAACTGCCATTTAAAAAGGGATTACTTTTTTCTAGTTGTATGTGAAAGACATCTATTGCCGAAAATCAATCCTTCTTTCTGTTTTTTCTTAGTATTTATACTTAGATACTGAAAGATACTGAAATTCGAAATTCTTTTTTAGTTCATTTTGTCTAATGTGGGTAAGACAAGAGTTTTTAAAGGCTTTCTATTTAAATCAATTTATATATCAAATATACTCCATATATAAATATATGGTATGGGGGATAAGCCCTCATATAAGATGGGGAGATAAAAAGAAGGTAAAATTCAATTCGTTAATTAAGTTCAGAACGGTATTTCATAATTGAATTCCAATAAAAAAAAATACTTAGTCTCTTAAACAAGACATTCTAAAACTTAGAGAATTCTAGTCATTAGGATTTCCGTTTTATATGAAGTAAGCAATATTCGAGAATTTCCTATACTATAAATATAGGTTTTCTTTGGAATTCAATCAATCAATTACGAAACAAGAGAGCTCCTTTATTTTAAGAGAAAGAAATACAAAAATGAATAGAAAGTAAAATGATTCAATGTTTTTTTGTATTTTATTAATAAATATTTTTTTAACTAATAACTAGATAACGAAATTCTTTGATTCACTTTTTAAATATTTTAATGAGAGAAATTTGGAAAAGTCCGGAATTCCTGTATTTTTTCTTATTCTTATTTTGTTTTTTGAATTCCTTTAGAGAGAGATAAGAGTAGGTTTGGTGAATCGGAAACAATTCTATTTTATAGAAAAATTTCAACTAAAAATTGCTATTTCTTTTCTTATGGAACATACATATCAATATGCCTGGGTAATCCCTCTTCTCCCACTTCCAGTTATTATGTCAATGGGATTTGGACTTTTTCTTATTCCGACAGCAACAAAAAATCTTCGACGCATATGGGCTTTTCCTAGTATTTTACTCTTAAGTATAGCTCTGGTATTCTCAGTTCACCTGTCTATTCAACAAATAAATGGAAGTTCCATCTATCAATATCTATGGTCTTGGACCATCAATAATGATTTTTCCTTAGAATTTGGATACTTGATCGACCCCCTTACGTCTATTATGTTAATACTAATTACTACTGTAGGAATCTTGGTTCTTATTTATAGTGATGATTATATGTCTCACGATGAAGGATATTTGAGATTTTTTGTTTATATAAGTTTTTTTAATACTGCCATGTTGGGGTTGGTTACTAGTTCCAATTTGATACAAATTTATTTTTTTTGGGAACTTGTCGGAATGTGTTCCTATTTATTGATAGGCTTTTGGTTTACACGACCAATTGCAGCGAGTGCTTGCCAAAAAGCTTTTGTAACTAATCGTGTAGGGGATTTTGGTCTGTTATTAGGAATTTTAGGTTTTTTTTGGATAACAGGTAGTTTAGAGTTTCGAGATTTGTTCAAAATTGCTAATAACTGGATTCCTAATAATGGGGTTAATTCCTTACTTACTACTTTGTGTGCTTTTTTATTATTCCTTGGTGCAGTTGCAAAATCTGCACAATTCCCTCTTCACGTATGGTTACCCGATGCTATGGAAGGACCCACTCCCATTTCGGCTCTTATACACGCAGCAACTATGGTTGCTGCGGGGATTTTTCTTCTAGCTCGACTTCTTCCTCTTTTCATATCCCTACCCTTGATAATGAGTTTTATTTCTTTAGTAGGTACAATAACACTCTTCTTAGGAGCCACTTTAGCTCTTGCTCAGAGAGATATTAAAAGAAGCTTAGCCTATTCTACAATGTCTCAATTGGGTTATATGATGTTAGCCCTAGGTATGGGTTCTTATCAAGCTGCTTTATTCCATTTGATCACTCATGCTTATTCGAAAGCTTTATTGTTCTTAGGATCTGGATCCATTATTCATTCAATGGAACCTCTTGTTGGATATTCACCAGATAAAAGTCAGAATATGGTTCTTATGGGTGGTTTAAGAAAATACGTTCCAATTACAAGAACTACTTTTTTATGTGGTACACTTTCTCTTTGTGGTATTCCCCCTCTTGCTTGCTTCTGGTCCAAAGATGAAATCCTGAGTAATAGTTGGTTATATTCACCCTTTTTTGGAATAATAGCTTCTTTTACTGCAGGATTAACTGCATTTTATATGTTTCGAATATATTTACTTACTTTTGATGGCTATTTGCGTGTTCATTTTCAAAATTACAGCAGTACTAAGGAGGGTTCGTTGTATTCAATATCCTTATGGGGAAAAGGCATATCCAAAGGAGTCAATAGGAATTTTGTTTTATCAACAATGAAGAGTGGAGTTTCTTTTTTTTCACAAAATATACCCGAAATTCCTGGTAATACAAGAAATAAGATAGGATCCTTTAGTACTCCCTTTGGAGCTAAAAACACTTTTGTATATCCTCATGAAACGGGAAATACTATGCTATTTCCTCTTCTTATATTACAACTTTTTACTTTGTTCGTTGGATCCATAGGAATCCATTTTGATAATGAAATAAAGGGTAATGGAATATCGGAGTTAACCATATTATCAAAGTGGCTAACTCCTTCAATAAACTTTTTCCAGGAAAGTTCTAATTCTTCCATAAATTCATATGAATTTATCACTAATGCAATTTCTTCTGTAAGTTTAGCAATTTTTGGTCTATTCATAGCATATATCTTCTATGGATCCACTTATTCTTTTTTTCAGAATTTGAATTTTATAAATTCTCTTGTAAAAGGGAATCCCAAAAAGAACTTTTTGGATGAAGTAAAAAAAAAGATATACAGCTGGTCATATAATCGTGGTTATATAGATATTTTCTATACTAGGGTCTTTATCTTGGGTATAAGAAGATTGGCCGAACTAACGTATTTTTTCGATAAAGGTGTCATTGATGGAATTACCAATGGAGTAGGTCTTGCTGGTTTTTGTATAGGAGAAGAAATTAAATATGTAGGGGGAGGGCGAATATCGTCTTATCTATTCTTTTTTTTATGTTATGTATCCTTGTTCTTATTCTTTTTTCCATGAAAATGGATTATTCCATGAATTCCTCAAAACGAGGCTCATCAAAATGCAAAATCTAAGACTACTATAAGACTACTAATAAAATAAGAAAAAAATTCGAACGATTAAATTACTTCTCCCGAATATCCAACTGACTGATTAATTTCTTATAACGTACTCTATTTTTCTTTGCCAAATAAGCCAGCAAACGTTGACGTTTTCCCAAAAGTCTTCGTAGACCTCTTTCCGATGAAAAATCTTTTTTGTGTAATTCCAAATGTGAAGCAAGTCTCCGTATCTTATTGGTGAAACTGAATACTTGAAATTCAACAGAACCCCTGTTTTCTTGTTTTTCTTCTTTAACCATAAATCAAAAAATTTTTCTACCTCCTTTCTTTTTCATGTATTTTTCTGATCAGGAAAAATAAAAAATTATGTCAGTTATTTTGAAGTTATTCTAATCTCGTACACACAAAAATTTGCAATTATTCATCTACTGCTGGAATCTGGAATTTGGATTTATTTTATCGATGCAAATTGGATTTGGATAGAAGGGTACATTCTTTTATTTTAGATAGAAGAAACATTTCTTCTATCTAAAATAAAAGAATTTTGCTGATTTATTTATTGCTATATCCAATTTATAGAATTGATATACCATTTAATTGATATCATTTAGCAAAATGAAACACAGCATATGCATCCATCTTTCGGCTCGAGAATTTCACGGGATAGAGATATTTCACGGGATAGAGATATAGTATAAGAAATAGGCTATTAAGTAACTCTAAATGAATTGTGGATACATCTGTATCCTTAACATACTGAAACGACTACCATTACTCGTATCAAACCAATAGCGATTCATAAAAGCTAAATCTTGTAATCAATGGTGGGCCAATAATGAATTTTTTTGCATATGTATTAAGACGCTTGGTCTGATTTCGAAATTGTCCAGAGTTTTTTATGTTGTTTTCATTGCAAAATGATGTATCTCCTTCCGTAACTTTCCAATTACGAGTACGAGAATTGAAAGACATGAAAATTCTCAATTCTCTACGGCGTCTAGGAGATAGATAGAATATTTTCAGGAACAAGAAAATCAGAAGAATCTTTTTCTCTATTCACTACCATTCCGCGTCTTCGACTTCTATTAGTTTCTTTTCTTCTTTAATGCAATAGCTATAGTTTGATATAGAATCCATTTCTCAAAGTAATGGAAACCATTCTCTTATAGGAAATGGTTCGAAAATCGCTATTCCACCTTTTAGGTTTAGGTATCGTGAAAAGTGATACCTGTGAAGATCGTGCATTTCAGTCACATTCAGATCCGTTTTTCGAGTCCATGATATAACCAAATTGGATGGATCTTCCACCCGTTTAGCTAAGAAAGAATAGATGCAGAGGTGGATAATAGATCGATATGAAGATCATGAGCTGCCCCATAATGAAACCGCCAGTAGTCGCGAATATCTCCTTCTTCCTTAACCCAAGATTGGAGAAAGAAGATCTAAGAGGGACCTATGGAGAATGTGGTTAGAAATCCATAATAGAGTCCGACCACAACGACCGAATTAATTATCCTCCTCGAGAAACTTAGACTACATTATCCTCATCGAGAAACTTAGACTACTAAGTAGAAAAGATTTGAAAATCATGGCATGGGTCTCCTTTTTTTCTTTCTTTAGAGTTTTCTATATGCACAATTTCTCGATGTTTCGATGAGAATTTCTTGACTTTCCATATATAGAAAGAGATAGACTATAAACGACATCTCTTATGGCAATAAGACCAAAGGGATGGATATTAATGATAGGAAGTGCTAGGAAGTGAAATAGAATGAAATAGAGCCACTTTGGGCTTCCCTATGAAATGAGGCATGGAACGGAGCCACTACGAAGAAATTCCGGGAGTTACGAAAGAAGCTTCGGACTCATATTGTTCACGGGTTGAGAGCGGGAGTTGAACTCTAGGAGGTCGAATCTCCCCTTGTTCCTCAGTAGCTCAGTGGTAGAGCGGTCGGCTGTTAACTGACTGGTCGTAGGTTCGAATCCTACTTGGGGAGATTTGATTCATT